ACATTTCTCAAAAGACTTCAATTGGTACGCGCAAGAAATAGGCCAATTCGGCGGCTTTTTGTTCAATTTCTCGTGGAGTCAAATTCTCATCAGTACGGGTCAAGGGAATGGCCCCCTGGCCTCTGATATCCATATAAAGGACACGACGAGCATAAATACCCTCTTTAACTTCTATTCTAACGGACTGAATATCTTTTATAAGGAATCGGAGGAATATGCGACGATTTTTTCCAGGAAATCCCCAACGAAAAATACACACTATCCCTTCCTTTCTATCGAATCGATCATAACCACTACCTACATTCCAGGAAATTGTGCACCACAAATAGGAACTAATAAAGAGACCCGCGATCCCGTAGAAAGACATCACGATCCCTTGTGGAAAAAAAATGATTTGCTGAGACGGAAAAAAAGATATCAAATTTCTACCAAGATAACTGGAAGTTCCAACCAATAAGAATCCTAATGAACCTAAAAAAAGGATAAGGGCCCAGCATAAATTACTTAGTTTTCGAGACCCCGTTATAAGTTCTATCCATATATCTTCTGATCGCCAACTCATACTTGATCTGATTGCATTTTATTGGAATTGAGAGAATACCCCAAATGAATTTGACTTTACTTTTTTTTGTTTCCGAAGTAACTCTCATCAACTAGCACTAGTTTGATGTGAACTAGCACTAGTTTGATGTGAACCTTTAGGAGTAATTCATCAAATTGGTTAGATCTAAAATAATAACATACCCTTCATATGAGCCCACTATACATATTGATATACCTATAGATCCACCGACTTTACATTTTAGCCATCCAGCGATCCTGATCTATTTGAAACTAGCTAGAATTCATTTACCCATAGATCCTTTTCTGCAGGCATAAGAACTTTTTCCTTTATGTTCGGCGGAAATTACACGTTAGACCATATTTTTCGAAATAGATATCTGTGTTATGCTACAAGTCTAAGTTTTGAAAAAAAAAACGGATGAGATTGGGTCCCATCAGATCTAAACAATCTTGTTTTTTTGAACATGAAGAGATAAAGAAGCCATTGCAATTGCCGGAAATACTAGGCCTACTAAAGGCACAAAAATAGAGGGGAAATTGAAAGTTGTCATAAAATGGGTACCTCGATTTACTATTTGTACCTGCTATTATTTATTTTTTATAAAAAATAAATATCTTATAATAATTATAATTAAGAATTGTAATTATTATTAATTAATTAAATTTCAAATTCTTAGTATAGAAATAAGTATCTATATATCTAAGTGCGTATATAGAATAAGTCCAAGGAATGTAGAACTAAATAAATGGACTTATTCATCTTTCTACATGAAAGATATGTATGAGAATTCACTTTATTATTTTTCTTCATTTCTTTGTCTTTTGTTCTTGTCTTCGAATTTTTAATAAAGAAAGAGTTTCTTACAGATTATCGAAAGATTCGTTAGAATGCGACCCAACAGGAATTTTTAGTGAAAATGGGATTTTCGGGAGATAGAGAAAGATAAAAAACTATATATCTATCTTTTCTCTATTTGATTATCTACATAAGACATAAGACGAAATTCATTTTATTTGCCTAATTTCACGAAAGGAAGAATTCACTCTTTTATCTTGTTGATAGAGACTTCTTAATTAGTAATCGGGATTCTAGGTAAAAAAAAGAGTTATCCGCAACTTTTTATTCTTTCTACAATTAGATCTTAGGTCATCAAAGAAAACTCCATTCTTATTTACTTTGATTCTTATAAACTAATAAACTAACTACTTGTTTGCTACAAATAAACTAATTGAATTTTGTGTGCTCTACTTGATTGAATTTTAATTCAAAGGAAAGAAAGCGTGGAGCTTAAATAATTCACTCAGAACGCTTTTTAAAGGATTACGTGGTACAATTAGGTCAAATAAGCCCTTCTGGAATAAATATTCAGCCGCTTGTGAACCTTCAGGTACTGTTTTATTCAATGTTTGTTCAATTACTCTTTTACCCGCAAATGCAATATAGGAATTGGGTTCAGCAATAATGATATCTCCCAACATACCAAAACTAGCTGTTACCCCACCAGTAGTAGGAGATGTAAGGATTGATACATAAAATAACTTTTTATTTGATTGATAATCATATAAAGCAGACGATATTTTAGCCATTTGCATCAAGCTCAAACTTCCTTCTTGCATGCGTGCCCCCCCGGAAGCGCACACTATAATAAGAGGTAGAAATTGATCGGTAGCGTACTCAATCAAACGGGTGATTTTCTCCCCGACTACGGATCCCATACTACCCCCCATAAACTGAAAATCCATAACCCCAATTGCTACGGGAATACCATTTAGTTGACCTATGCCTGTTTGAACAGCCTCAGTTAATCCTGTCTTTCTTTGATAAGAATCAATACGATCTTTATAAGGCTCCTCCTCCGAATGAAATCCAATGGGATCCAGAGAGACCATGTCTTCATCCATAGGATGCCAAGTACCGGGATCGATCGAAAGTTCG